GATTGGATAATTGGTTTATAGAAATCCTTCTTGGATGAAACCACATCGAAAAGTGCCATTGCCAAAAAGCGACAAGATAAAACTTCCATTTATTTATCAAAAGAGACGCCCCTTTCGAAGCCAGAATGGATTGTCTTTGATACCTAACATAATGCATGCAAGGTTGCTTGACCAACCATAAATTCACTTGAAAACCCCTTCCCTTAACAAAAAAATTTTCAAGACGCTCTATTTTTGCATAGAAATAAATTCGTTCACGAAGAAGTCCGGAAGATGTTGATCGTAAATGAGAAGATTGCTTACGTAGAAAGAGAAAAATGGATTCGTATTCAGATACATGAGAATTATATAAGAATAAGAATAATCTTTGATTTCTTTTTGAAAAAGAGGAACTTGCTTTCTTTGAAGTAATAAGACTAGTTGAATTACTATACTCGTTGAGAAAGAATCGTAATAAATGCAAAGAAGAGGCATCTTTTACCCAATAGCGAAGAGTTTGAACCAATATTTCCACATGGACAGAGTTGGGTATTAATATATCTAATACAAAATTTAAATGTGAAAAACTGTCCTCTAAAAAGGGAAATATTGCCTGAATTGATCGTAAATTCTGAAATTTGACTAGCTTTTTCTCTTCAAGAGAAGTCCTTAATCGTCGCGAAAATGGAATTTCCACAATAAGTGCAAACCCCTCGGATATTATTTCAAAATCAATATTATTGTTCCGACCCCAAAATATATTTTGGTTAGAATAATTAGAAGAAAGAAAAAAATGATTTTGTTGACACATTCGAGTAATCAATCGTTTCACAATCAGTAAACTAGATTTTTTGTCATAACACGGATTTTCCGAGGAAATTGACCTATTGAAACCACGATCATGAGCAAATATATAAATATACTCCTGAAAGAAAAGTGGATATAAAAAATCGTGTTGATGAGACCTCTCTAGCTGGAAATATCGTTGGATTTGCTCCATTTCAAATTTGATTTGAATCAAAGGTAGAAGACTTTGGGGGTTATCAAATGATACATAGTGCGATTCAGTCAAAACAAGATATTCTATTCTTACGAGAATAGATACCTCGGAAACAAGTAAACTTATCAACAGATTCTCTACCCTACATTTTTTCACTTGATTGAAGTCCTCTATGTTATAGGAAACTAAGAGGGTTAGAAATCTTTTATTTTTTAAACCTAATCGCTCTTTTGATTTCGGAAAAAACTTTCTTTATCAATATACTGCTTCTTTTACACATATACCCATTCGATAATTGAATTGAGAATGGAAATCGTTAGGATTAATGAAAAAAATATGGAATCTCCTCATAAGCATAAAAGAGAAGTCCTTCCCCATATTAGGTACTAATCTATTTTTAACGTCTAATTAGCTCGGGAAATTGTTCAAATTAAGAACAGAAGTTGGTTGCTTTTTTTCTAATCATTAATTGAAGCCACAGGGCCTTATCCATTTATTCATTCGACCTTATTTTTTTGTTATGTTCCAAGAATTCGGAACAGGGTTTTGTACCGGCCCCCCAGTCCGATAAGACTGAAATATCCTCAGAACTCTCCAATGATACGACATGCTATTTTTTCCATTCATTCCCTTATAATGATCAGTCGAGGTCTTCCAAACTTTACCAATGGTATGGACGAATTCAGAATTTCATTCAAATGTGTAAAAGATTCTAGCCGCACTTAAAAGCCGAGTACTCTACCGTTGAGTTAGCAACCCGAAGACAGGAAAAATTCAAGAAAATTTCAACAACGAGTATCAAATTCAATTAAAAGAAAGAGAATAAAGATTTGGCGGGCTAATCAAACCAGTGAACTAACAAAAACAAAAAAAACCTCTGCGGCGTAGACCCACTTCACTTATCACGATGAATTATATTTGCTCGATACATTGTTGTCAATATAATCTAAATGTTGACAAAAGAATACAGTGAAAAAGAAAAAAGAATTTTTATTGCATTGGTAAATTGAAAGAATTTCTATTTCAATTTACCAATACAATAAATTCAAGTCTTGGATTGGTACTACATATCTAATACATATACTAGATATCTATTACATATATAAGAAATTATATTAAATTTCTAATATATCTACAATATAAAAAAATCGAAAAATGAAAATGGAATAAGCAAATGTTGATTAGTGTTGATTAGTTGAATTTTAGTGAAAACCACACAATTGAAGGAACTGTCCAAATTTGCGATTTTTTTTAATGATCTACTATGCTTATTTCTATTTATTGTTTATTTCTATTTATTAGTTATTAGACGAAAGTTCCTTAAAAACTTCCGCTTTCTTTAAAAGATTCTGAACAGTTCCTGTGGGTTGAGCACCTTTTTCAAGGAAATATAGAATAGCAGGAACATTTAAATAAGTTTGATTCTTCATTGGATCATAAAAACCCACTTTTCTAAGATCTTTTCCTTCTCTTCGGGATCGAACATCAATTGCAACGATTCGATAGACGGCTCATTGGGATAGATGTAAATAATACCCCCCCTGGAACCGTATAGGAAGTTTTCTCCTCGTACGGCTCGAGAAAAAATGATTTGATTTAAAGTTTTGTCTGTGTATTATGTCTACAAGTCTAATAAATTAAATGACAAAAGACAAAAGGCCCATAAAATCAATTAGACTATGATTTCAGTATTTTTTCTTTTTTTCCTTCCTGCAAATCAAAAAAAAACAATCATTCCTACTCATAACTCAAGTTGTATAACTCTCAAATAGCTCAAAAGAAAAATCTAAATATTTATTTAGTGAATTTCATTTCTTGAGTGGTCTTTACCCCATTTTGTTTGTCTCGTTTAAAATCAAATTCGAGTTTGATTCTTTAGTCTGACCCAGTTACAGTTTTTGCGACGATTGAGACAATTAAAACAGTGTTTCCTTGTTCTTTTGGATCCGGTATACGTAAGACTTATTTGAAATTTCTATTGTTTTAAATCATTGGGTTTAGACATTACTTCGGTGCTTCTTAATTCTTTCAAAATGGTAGCAACATACCCTTTTTGATTTCTTTCTATCAAAAATCCTATGGACTGTTGATTCCCCCGTGATACACTTTGAATCGAAAAAGTTTGATCAATTCCAACAAGCTTTGTTTTGGAATTCAAAACTTGCGAGAATTGAACCCTTTCAATTTCTATAGATTTCTATCTATGGTATATGGAAGATACATTTATTTACGAAGTTGTTCCAATTGATTGGCATTAACCCTAGATTCTTCTCTCCGAGAACTGAATTAATACTTTCTACTCGAGTTCCATCGTGAACTATTTTCAACCCAAGAAAAAACTAAAGGGTTCGAGTGTAATAGAACAAACAATGTCGAGCCGAGAGCACCTCCATTCATTCCTAAAAAAGTGGTGGATATATAAATCCACAACGGATCGTGTCCTTCAAGTCACACGTTGCTTTCTACCACATCGTTTCAAACGAAGTTTTACCATAACATTCCTCTAACTTGGAACCGGTATGGAATTGATTCAATTATGGAATCATGAATAGTCATTGGTTCAGTTGTACATAGACATCGTAATGGAAACTTTTTATTCTATATCTATCTGATATGTGGACGTGAAACAATTTTTCTGAAAAATTCTTAGCAAGACAGCATCGTTAATCTTTAATATATAGAAATATTATCAAAATTTAAACGAATTATTTTTTTAATTTTAAATCAAAATCAAAAAAAATCAGAAGGGTTTTCCTATTTATCAGATCGACTGAACAGTTATCACTCTTCTCGATATTCTATTATTTATATTTATTTTATTTAAGATATGATTGAGGAATATTTAATATAAAGTGAATAACTACTAAAAGGGAGAGGATAAAGTACCCCCACCTCAACCCCAAGTCTTCCATCGCTTTCCAATTTTGCATTAGAGTCAAATACCTAAATCAAATGAGATTAAAAGACAATACATCGGCTCCATAACATATTTCCATATAATAAAGAACTTGATCTCTTATTAATTACTAAGATTCGAACAGACCCAGATAAGAGATAATTAAAGCTAAGCGATACTTAAATTAATATTGTCTAATTTATACATATATCCTCCTCCACTTCTTTCTATGGGAATAGTGTAGCATCAAAAAATGCAATATGCTCTGGGACGGAAGGATTCGAACCTCCGAATACCGGGACCAAAACCCGTTGCCTTACCACTTGGCCACGCCCCATTTCAGTTTGTTCAATTTGTAATATACCCTAAAGATACAATAAGATTGTTATTGGCTGTTTGTCAACTTCTGTTCAAATATAGAGATAATATCTATCTATAGAATAGTAATTGGTATTTTGATACATATAGATATAACATTTAATGTAATTATTGATCATTACATAGAATTCAATTAACATATTGTATGAAAAGTATGATTTCTTCTATTCTCCTTTGAGAATTGGAGGATTAAAAATTGGGTTGGTTCAAAGAATAAAAAGAAGGATTTTTGTCTACCTTACTTACTTACTTTCCTCCTTTTTACTTAGATGAAAAACTCAATCAAAATGCAATTATCGCCAAGAAAAAAATGTCTGTTATGCTTAATATCGTTAGTTTGATCTGTATTTGTATTAATTCTGCCCTTTATTCGAGTAGTTTTTTCTTCGGCAAATTGCCCGAAGCCTATGCTTTTTTGAATCCAATTGTAGATTTTATGCCAGTCATACCTTTGCTTTTTTTTCTCTTAGCTTTTGTTTGGCAAGCTGCTGTAAGTTTTCGATGAGATCCTTACTAAAAATATCCTAGAAAATGCACGATTTCTTGTAGAAAAAATTCTAACAATTGCTAAAATAAAATAAGTTTTAACGTATGAACCTTCAATTCGCGCATTGAAATTCTTGGATAGTCGACACAAATACACTTACCCACATTTCCTCATTTTTGACCCTTTGTTTGGTGAAAGACCCCAAAGATGGTCTCCAGAATATCTCATTGATACCAAAGAAATTTTTGGCAATGTTACTA